TTTGATTCAAAGCATCATCCCATCTTAATTGAAAAAGTAAATACCTTTTCAAAAAGAAATCTAGTTCTGCTTCCGTATTACTTTTGTATTGTTTTTTTTTTTTAGGTTTTTTTATGTCTGATTCCGAATAATCTTCTTCAATATCTTTTTGTTGGTTTGAGAGAACAGATACAAGATTTCCTTGGTTTTGTGCAATTGATCTAAGATCTCTTTGGCCGGTGGATTCTTTTTCTTTTTGATTTTGATTCTTTAATTCCAATTTTTTTTTTTCATTCGGTGGTATAACCCCTTTTTGCTTTCTATTGGTGTTTTTATTTTCACTAACATTTTCATTTATATTAAAATTTAAAAAAAGTAATTTGCTCGGTATAAACCACGGTTTAATTTTATATGCATTATAAAGTAGTACAAATTCTGGGAAGAACCAAAGTTCCAGATTCGATATAGGACAATTTAGTATTTCTTCATTCATTCCTATCCAATCAAAAAATCTTTTTTTTTTATTAGGTGAATTGATTTCTTGATCTTGATAAATTGTAAGATAAAAAAGATTTTTTTTATCAATTTTATCAATTATTTCATAATTATTAGTCCCGGTCTTAGTATTTTTATTATTGTTGGTATCGATCTTGATCCAGGCCTCAATATTTTTTTTCTTTCTAAGACAAAAATGGATGATTTTCCAATCAAAACATTTTCTATCCGGATTTTTTTCCATATAAATAAGATTACTTTTTCCTAGATAATTTTTGATAGGGATATCTCCTAATACATCAAAAAATTTGCTTTTATATGTGTTGTAATTATAAAAATTTTCTTGATTCTTAGTTAGTTGGAATGGTGATCCGTAAATATATGGATCCCTCTTAGTTTGATAATTAATAGATCTATAAGATAAAAGATTATATCTATAGTATTTTTTAAAATTATCTTTTTGATTTGATAATGAAAATACTTTGTAATCATTTTGTTTTTTGTAATGAATTAATTGGTCTTTTTCATATGAATTTTTTTTGTTTAAATCTTGATTTTGAATTGTACGACATTGATTAATTCTAGTTCGCCATTTTTGTGCTATTAATCTAGACCATCTAATCTGAGAGAAATCGTATTGATATTGATAATGACCTCTTAACCAGGTTTTCCATTGATTTATTCCAGAATTCCGAAATTTCTTATGTCTTAATTCAAAATGAATTATTCCTTGTGTTCCAAAATAATCTTTTATTGAAGTCTTAAGAAAAAAAAATGTTCGGTGATATTTAAGAATAGATTTTAATTTATACAAGTTAAGAACTTGGGTTTGTGATAATTTGTAAAATACATATGCTTGTGACAAGATGGATAAGTCACAAAAATTATGTGAATTCTTATTACTAATATTATAAAGTGACTTGTTTATAGTCGAAATAAAGTGAATTGTATTTTGATTTGTTTTATTAATTCTTTTTTGATTTATTTTATTATTATAAATAGATTTATCATAAATAGATTTATCAATAATTTTTTTTGTTGATTCAAAAAAAAATTGTATATTAATTCTGAGAATATTAATGATAGATAGAAGGATCTCTACGTATACCCCCTTAGTCAAAAAAGTAAAAAATTTTAGAAAATAATGTAATTTTCGGATTAATCGAGCGTTTCGTCTTTTTAATATTTGCCAAATATTCTTTGGTGATTCGAATCTTTTAGCATTATAATTTATTTTATTAGGACTAACATTTATTCCCGGAGTCACTTTTTTTTTTTCTTTTGTAATTCTTTCTATTTGATTTCGGATTGTGCTTGTTCTATCAGTCAGATCCTTCATTTTTTTTTCTGTCAATAAATCATTTGTCCAATCTGTAGATTGAGTTCGACTAAAAGATTCATGAATTATCTGATTACGAGTTATAAAATCTTTTTCTTTTTGAGTTTCGCTTGATTTATATACGTCTCTCAATCTAAATAATAGAATTGGATTTACTTTTGAGAGTTCTTTTATTATTTTTTTTAAAAATAGAATGACTTTGATAATCCATTTTTTTGTTTTTTTTGAGATATTTAGAAAAATTTTTGTTCTTTCCTTTAAAACTTTTAGAACTAGAAAATACTTCTTTTTCAATTTTCCAATTTTTTTTTCGAGTTTCTTAAAAATGGGTTCAAAAAAGGAAGGTCGTTTTCGGGGAGAACCAAAAGGAAGTTCCGCTTCCATTCCCCAAACTGTTAAAAAACAAAAATCGTCTTTTTTTTTCATTCGATCTATATGAGAGGGTCCTGGCTTATATCTGTGCCAAGGTTTCAGACAGAAAGGAAATAGGATCTTTATCTGAATGCCGTCTATTAACCAATTTTTAGGAAATTCTGTTTCTGATAATTGAACACCATTATAGGTACATTTAACATGCATTTCTTTATTCCATTCCTTTAAATCCTCCGACCACTCGGGAAATTGAAAGAATAGCATACGTCCAATATTTTTAGCTATTATTAATGAAGGTAATAGAATATATTTTCT